GCTAACGTAGCTTAAAACTAAAGCATAACACTGAAGATGTTAAGATGAACCCTAGAAAGTCCCGCAAGCACAAAGGCTTGGTCCTGACTTTATTATCAACTTTAGCCAAACTTACACATGCAAGTATCCGCACACCCGTGAGAATGCCCTAACAGTTCCCCGTCCGGGAACAAGGAGCTGGTATCAGGCACAACCCTACCGAGCCCACGACACCTTGCTTAGCCACACCCTCAAGGGAACTCAGCAGTGATAAACATTAAGCCATAAGTGAAAACTTGACTTAGTTAAAGCTAAGAGGGCCGGTAAAACTCGTGCCAGCCACCGCGGTTATACGAGAGGCCCAAGTTGACAAACACCGGCGTAAAGCGTGGTTAAGTTAAAAATTCTACTAAAGCCAAACATCTTCAAGACTGTTATACGTAACCGAAGACAGGAAGTACAACCACGAAAGTCGCTTTATCTGATCTGAATCCACGAAAGCTAAGGAACAAACTGGGATTAGATACCCCACTATGCCTAGCCCTAAACATTGATAGTACTACACACCCACTATCCGCCCGGGTACTACGAGCAATAGCTTAAAACCCAAAGGACTTGGCGGTGCTTTAGATCCACCTAGAGGAGCCTGTTCTAGAACCGATAACCCCCGTTCAACCTCACCCTTCCTTGTTTTACCCGCCTATATACCGCCGTCGTCAGCTTACCCTGTGAGGGACTAATAGTAAGCAAAGCTGGTACAACCTAAAACGTCAGGTCGAGGTGTAGCGTATGGAGGGGGAAGAAATGGGCTACATTCGCTACCACAGCGAACACGAATGATGCACTGAAATACACATCTGAAGGAGGATTTAGCAGTAAACTGGAAATAGAGAGTCCCGCTGAAACTGGCCCTGAAGCGCGCACACACCGCCCGTCACTCTCCCCAAAAGCCCCAATCAATTAACTAAAGCCTAATAATCAAAAAGGGGAGGCAAGTCGTAACATGGTAAGTGTACCGGAAGGTGCACTTGGTAAAATCAGAGCGTGGCTAAGATAGAAAAGCATCTCCCTTACACTGAGAAATCACCCGTGCAAGTCGGGTCGCCCTGACGCCCAACAGCTAGCCCACCTAAACAAACTCAACAAACCCCTGTTAATAACCCCTAAATACCCTAGTGTTTAAATTAAACAAACCATTTTTCCCCCTTAGTATAGGCGATAGAAAAGGACAAACGGCGCAATAGAGAAAGTACCGCAAGGGAACGCTGAAAGAGAAATGAAACAACCCAGTGAAGCCTAAAAAAGCAGAGATTAAACCTCGTACCTTTTGCATCATGATTTAGCAAGTGTACCTCAAGCAAAGCGAACTTTAGTTTGACGTCCCGAAACTACGTGAGCTACTCCAAGACAGCCTAGTTAATAGGGCACACCCGTCTCTGTAGCAAAAGAGTGGGAAGAGCTTTGAGTAGAGGTGACAAACCTACCGAACCTAGTTATAGCTGGTTGTCCGAGAAATGAATAGAAGTTCAGCCTCTTAGCTTCTCTTTTCACACTAGTCTAACCCCTACTGATGCCTTAAAGAAACCAAGAGAGTTAGTCAAAGGGGGTACAGCCCCTTTGAAACAAGACACAACTTTATTAGGCGGGTAAAGATCATAATAATTAAAGCTAAGTGTTCCGGTGGGCCTAAAAGCAGCCATCCCTTTAGAAAGCGTTAAAGCTCGGACATGCAACCTCACCTTCTTATTCTGATCACCTAATCTTACCCCCCTAACCATACTGGACCGTCCCATGCCCCCATGGGAGCGACTATGCTAATATGAGTAATAAGAGAGCCGAAGACTCTCTCCCCGCACACGTGTACATCGGAACGGACACCCCACCGACCATTAACGACCCCAAACAAAGAGGGCATTAGAGAACAGATCAAACAACTAGAAAAGCCTCAAATAACAGACCGTTAACCCCACACAGGAGTGCCCCCAGGGAAAGACTAAAAGAAAGAGAAGGAACTCGGCAAACATATAAGCCTCGCCTGTTTACCAAAAACATCGCCTCTTGTAAAATCAAAAATAAGAGGTCCCGCCTGCCCTGTGACTATTTGTTTAACGGCCGCGGTATTTTGACCGTGCGAAGGTAGCGCAATCACTTGTCTTTTAAATGAAGACCTGTATGAATGGCATAACGAGGGCTTAGCTGTCTCCTCTTTCCAGTCAATGAAGTTGATCTTCCCGTGCAGAAGCGGGAATATAATCATAAGACGAGAAGACCCTATGGAGCTTTAGACACAAGAGCAGCCCACGTTAATCCCCCCAAATAACGGACTAAACCAGGTGGGCCCTGCCCTAATGTCTTTGGTTGGGGCGACCGCGGGGAATTAAAGAACCCCCACGTGGAATGGGAACACTTTCCTACAACTAAGAGCTACAGCTCTAGAAAACAGAATTTCTGACCAACAAGATCCGGCAATGCCGATCAACGGACCGAGTTACCCTAGGGATAACAGCGCAATCCTCTTTTAGAGCCCATATCGACAAGGGGGTTTACGACCTCGATGTTGGATCAGGACATCCTAATGGTGCAGCCGCTATTAAGGGTTCGTTTGTTCAACGATTAAAGTCCTACGTGATCTGAGTTCAGACCGGAGTAATCCAGGTCAGTTTCTATCTATGCTATGCTCTTTTCTAGTACGAAAGGACCGAAAAGAAGAGGCCCATGCCAAAGGCACGCCTCACCCTCACCTAGTGAAGCCAACTAAAGTAGGCAATAGGGCATGCCCCTATGCCTAAAAGAAAGGCATGTTGAAGTGGCAGAGCCCGGTAATTGCAAAAGACCTAAGCCCTTTCGACAGAGGCTCAAATCCTCTCCTCAACTATGATAACCACCCTCATTACACACATTATTAACCCCCTCACTTTTATTGTACCCATTCTTTTAGCCGTCGCTTTTCTCACCCTTCTTGAACGAAAAGTGCTCGGATATATGCAACTACGAAAAGGCCCAAACGTAGTAGGGCCCTACGGGCTCCTACAACCCATCGCCGACGGCCTTAAACTCTTCACCAAAGAACCCGTTCGCCCTTCCACTTCCTCTCCCGTACTGTTCCTCGTTGCTCCAATTCTAGCGCTTACCCTTGCCCTCACTCTCTGGGCCCCCATACCCCTTCCATACCCTGTGTTTGACCTTAGCCTTGGTATTTTGTTCATCCTCGCCCTCTCCAGCCTTGCAGTATACTCAATTCTGGGCTCCGGCTGAGCATCTAATTCAAAATACGCTTTAATTGGAGCCCTTCGAGCAGTAGCCCAAACTATCTCCTACGAAGTTAGCCTAGGGCTAATTCTGCTCAATATCATTATTTTTACAGGAGGTTTTACACTCCAAACGTTTAATATTGCCCAAGAAAGCATCTGATTAATCCTACCTGCCTGACCCCTTGCCGCCATATGATATATCTCCACCCTCGCTGAAACAAACCGAGCCCCCTTCGACCTTACAGAGGGAGAATCTGAACTAGTATCCGGCTTTAATGTAGAGTATGCAGGTGGACCTTTTGCCCTCTTTTTTCTGGCAGAATACGCTAACATCTTATTAATAAACACACTTTCAGCCACCCTCTTCTTAGGAGCCTCTCACATCCCTTCAATCCCTGAACTCACAGCCATCAACCTAATAACCAAAGCAGCCCTTCTCTCAGTTCTATTCCTTTGAGTCCGAGCCTCATACCCCCGATTTCGGTATGACCAACTAATACACCTCATCTGAAAAAACTTCCTACCCCTCACCCTTGCACTAGTTATCTGGCACCTCGCCCTCCCTATCGCCTTTGCCGGACTACCCCCGCAGCTATAACCCAGGAGCTGTGCCTGAAAAAGGGCCACTTTGATAGAGTGACTCATGGGGGTTAAAATCCCCCCAACTCCTTAGAAAGAAGGGGTTCGAACCCTACCTAAAGAGATCAAAACTCTTAGTGCTTCCACTACACCACTTCCTAGTAAGGTCAGCTAAATTAAGCTCTTGGGCCCATACCCCAAATATGTTGGTTAAACTCCTTCCTTTACTAATGAACCCCTACATCTTATCCTCCCTTCTATTTGGACTGGGCCTAGGAACCACCATTACTTTTGCTAGCTCCCACTGGCTGCTCGCCTGAATAGGCCTCGAGATAAACACGCTAGCCATTATCCCATTAATAGCACAACACCACCACCCCCGAGCCGTCGAAGCTTCAACTAAATACTTCCTAACACAAGCAACTGGGGCCGCAATACTACTCTTTGCAAGTACCACCAACGCCTGACTCACGGGACAGTGGGACCTTCAACAGATATCTCATCCCCTCCCCATCACACTAATTACCCTTGCCCTTGCCCTAAAAGTAGGTCTCGCCCCCCTACACTCCTGACTGCCCGAAGTTCTACAAGGGTTAGACCTTACCACCGGACTTATCCTGTCTACTTGACAAAAATTAGCACCTTTCGCCCTCCTTCTACAAATCCAACCTGCTAACTCAACACTCCTCATTGCACTAGGACTTACTTCCACCCTTGTTGGAGGATGAGGAGGCTTAAATCAAACACAGCTACGCAAGATTCTTGCTTATTCATCAATTGCACATCTTGGATGAATAATTCTAATTATCCAATTCTCCCCCTCTTTAACCCTACTTACTCTCCTTACATACCTTATCATAACACTCTCAACATTTCTTGTATTTAAACTTAACAGCTCCACAAGCATTAATGCTCTCGCTACATCATGAACGAAAGCCCCAGCCCTCACATCTTTAGCCCCCCTAATTCTCCTGTCCCTTGGAGGTCTACCCCCACTTACGGGATTTATACCAAAATGATTAATCTTACAAGAGTTAACCAAACAAGACCTAGCCCCAACCGCCACCCTCGCCGCACTCACCGCCCTTCTTAGCCTGTACTTCTACCTCCGCCTGTCGTACGCCATAGCTCTGACTATGTCTCCTAATAACACAACCGGCACAACCCCATGACGATTCCCATCATCACAAAGTACCCTCCCCCTTGCCATTTCAACAACAGCAACCTTGCTATTGCTCCCCCTCACCCCCACTGCAACGGCACTATTGTCCCCCTAGAGACTTAGGCTAATAGAAGACCAGGGGCCTTCAAAGCCCCCAGTGAGGGTGAAAATCCCCCAGTCCCTGTTAAGACTTGCAGGATATTACCCCACATCTCCTGCATGCAAAGCAGACACTTTAATTAAGCTAAAGCCTTTCTAGGTGGGTGGGCCTCGATCCTACAAACTCTTAGTTAACAGCTAAACGCCCAAACCAGCGGGCATCCACCTACCTTTCCCTCGCCTGTCGTACGAGTAGAGGCGAGGGAAAGCCCCAGCAGGAGTTAGTCTGCCTCTTAAGATTTGCAATCTAATATGTTGAACACCTTGGGGCTTGGTAAGAAGAGGACTTAAACCTCTGTTTATGGGACTACAATCCACCGCTTAAAGCTCAGCCATCCTACCTGTGGCCATCACACGATGATTCTTCTCGACTAATCACAAAGACATTGGCACCCTATATCTAGTATTTGGTGCTTGAGCCGGAATAGTAGGTACAGCTCTAAGCCTCCTAATTCGAGCAGAACTAAGCCAACCCGGCGCCCTTTTGGGGGACGACCAGATTTATAATGTAATTGTTACTGCCCATGCTTTCGTAATAATCTTCTTTATAGTAATACCAATCATAATCGGAGGTTTCGGGAACTGACTCGTTCCCCTAATGATTGGCGCTCCTGATATGGCTTTTCCTCGAATAAATAATATGAGCTTTTGACTTCTTCCCCCATCTTTTTTACTACTCCTTGCCTCTTCGGGGGTCGAAGCAGGGGCCGGAACCGGGTGAACAGTTTATCCACCTCTAGCCGGAAACCTCGCCCACGCAGGAGCCTCTGTTGACCTAACAATTTTTTCCCTTCACCTAGCAGGTATCTCCTCTATTCTTGGGGCAATCAACTTTATCACAACTATCATTAACATGAAACCCCCTGCTATCTCACAATACCAGACCCCTCTCTTTGTCTGATCTGTTCTTATTACTGCCGTCCTACTGCTTCTTTCTCTCCCCGTTCTTGCCGCCGGCATTACAATACTCCTAACAGACCGAAATCTTAACACCACCTTCTTTGACCCTGCCGGAGGAGGGGACCCAATCCTTTACCAACACCTCTTCTGATTCTTTGGCCACCCTGAAGTCTATATTCTTATTTTACCCGGGTTCGGTATGGTGTCCCACATTGTTGCCTACTACTCAGGTAAAAAAGAACCTTTTGGGTACATAGGCATGGTATGGGCCATAATGGCTATTGGCCTTCTAGGCTTTATCGTATGAGCTCACCACATATTTACAGTGGGCATAGATGTAGACACCCGTGCTTACTTTACATCCGCTACAATAATTATTGCCATCCCAACGGGCGTTAAAGTGTTCAGCTGACTTGCTACTCTTCACGGCGGCTCTATTAAATGAGAAACCCCTCTTTTATGAGCACTCGGTTTCATCTTCCTCTTTACAGTTGGGGGATTAACCGGTATTGTACTTGCTAACTCCTCCCTAGACATTGTGCTACATGACACCTACTACGTAGTTGCCCACTTCCACTACGTCCTATCCATGGGTGCCGTTTTTGCTATCGTTGCAGGCTTCGTTCACTGATTCCCTCTTTTCTCAGGGTACACCCTCCACAGCACCTGAACAAAAATCCACTTTGGAGTAATATTCCTTGGGGTTAACCTCACCTTCTTCCCACAACACTTCCTAGGCTTAGCTGGGATACCCCGACGGTACTCAGACTACCCAGATGCCTACACCTTGTGAAACACTGTCTCTTCAATCGGCTCACTAATCTCCCTAGTAGCAGTAATTATATTCCTATTTATTATTTGAGAAGCTTTCGCTGCCAAACGTGAAGTCCTGGCCGTAGAACTTACAACAACTAACGTAGAGTGACTACACGGCTGCCCTCCCCCTTACCACACATTCGAGGAACCTGCATTTGTTCTAGTTCAATCAAACTAACGAGAAAGGGAGGAGTTGAACCCCCATATGCTGGTTTCAAGCCAGCCACATAACCGCTCTGTCACTTTCTTTATAAGACGCTAGTAAAACGGTACATTACACCGCCTTGTCAAGGCAGAATTGTGGGTTAAAGTCCTGCGTGTCTTAACTTCCCCCCCCCCCCCCCNCNAATGGCCCATCCCTCTCAATTAGGATTTCAAGATGCAGCTTCACCTGTTATAGAAGAACTTCTTCATTTTCATGATCACGCCTTAATAATCGTCTTTCTAATTAGTACTCTAGTCCTTTATATTATTGTGGCAATAGTCTCCACGAAGCTAACCAATAAATACATCTTAGACTCCCAAGAAATTGAAATTATCTGGACCGTTCTCCCAGCAATTATCCTAATTCTCATCGCTCTTCCCTCCCTACGCATTCTTTACCTTATAGACGAAATCAACAGCCCCCTTCTCACAATCAAAGCCGTCGGCCATCAATGATACTGAAGCTACGAATACACAGACTACGAAGACCTTGGGTTCGACGCTTACATAATCCCCACTCAAGACTTAACCCCCGGCCAATTCCGGCTCTTAGAGGCGGACCACCGTATAGTAATCCCAGTAGAATCCCCTATTCGAGTTCTAGTCTCCGCTGATGACGTCCTTCACTCATGAGCAGTCCCAGCCCTTGGGATTAAAATGGATGCAGTCCCCGGCCGACTTAACCAAACAGCTTTCATTGCATCCCGCCCCGGCATCTTCTACGGACAATGCTCCGAAATCTGCGGGGCTAACCACAGCTTTATGCCCATCGTAGTGGAAGCAGTCCCTCTAGAACACTTTGAAAACTGATCATCACGAATACTTGAAGACGCCTCGCTAAGAAGCTAAATAGGAAACAGCGTTAGCCTTTTAAGCTAAAAATTGGTGACTCCCGACCACCCCTAGCGACATGCCTCAGCTCAATCCCACACCTTGATTTGCTGTCCTAGTCTTCTCGTGATTAGTTTTCCTCGCCATTATCCCCCCAAAAGTAGTAGCCCACACCTTCCCAAACGAACCAACGCTCCAAAGCGCTGAAAAACCCAAAACAGAACCCTGAACCTGACCATGACAGTAAGCCTCTTCGATCAGTTTATGAGCCCCACTCTCCTAGGAATCCCTCTAATCGCCCTCGCCATCACCCTTCCTTGAATTATGTTCCCCGCCCCTACAACCCGATGACTAAATAACCGCTTCTTAGCCCTACAAGGCTGGTTTATCAACCGCTTTACCCAACAACTTCTTCTCCCATTAAGCCTGGGCGGTCACAAATGAGCAGCCCTCCTAACCTCTCTTATGATCTTTCTTATCACCATAAATATGTTAGGCCTACTTCCCTACACCTTCACCCCCACTACACAACTTTCCCTAAACCTAGGCCTTGCAACACCCCTTTGACTAGCCACCGTTATTATTGGAATACGAAACCAGCCCACACATGCCCTAGGACACCTCCTACCAGAAGGCACCCCAGGCCCCCTCATTCCTGTTCTTATCATTATCGAAACAATTAGCCTGTTCATCCGTCCCCTAGCACTAGGTGTACGACTTACCGCCAACCTTACCGCTGGTCACCTTCTAATTCAACTTATTTCAACCGCCGCCTTCGTTCTTCTATCTTCAATGCCCACTGTGGCCCTCCTAACCTCCACAGTCCTGGTACTCTTAACCCTACTTGAAATTGCTGTTGCCATGATCCAAGCCTACGTATTTGTTCTTCTTTTAACCCTTTACCTTCAAGAAAACGTCTAATGGCCCATCAAGCACACGCATACCACATAGTCGACCCCAGCCCTTGACCTCTAACAGGGGCAATTGCCGCCCTACTAATAACATCAGGCTTAGCAACCTGGTTCCACTTCCAGTCTACAACCCTTATAACCCTTGGAATAGCCCTTCTTCTTCTTACTATATTCCAATGATGACGAGACATCGTACGAGAAGGCACCTTCCAAGGCCACCACACACCACCGGTCCAAAAAGGGCTCCGTTACGGCATAATTCTTTTTATTACCTCAGAAGTATTTTTCTTCTTAGGTTTCTTTTGAGCCTTCTACCATGCAAGCCTCGCACCCACCCCCGAGCTAGGGGGCTGCTGACCCCCTACGGGCATTACGACCCTCGATCCCTTTGAAGTCCCTCTCCTTAACACCGCCGTGCTTCTTGCCTCCGGAGTTACAGTCACATGGGCCCACCATAGCATCATAGAGGGCGAACGAAAACAAGCAGTTCAATCCCTCGCATTAACCATTCTCCTCGGATTTTACTTTACATTCCTACAAGGCTTGGAGTACTACGAAGCCCCTTTTACAATCGCAGATGGCGTGTATGGGTCTACCTTCTTTGTGGCCACCGGATTCCACGGACTTCACGTAATCATCGGCTCCACATTTTTAGCCGTCTGTTTAATCCGACAAATCCTACACCACTTTACATCTGAACATCACTTCGGGTTTGAAGCAGCCGCCTGATATTGACATTTCGTAGATGTTGTATGACTATTCCTCTATATCTCAATCTACTGATGAGGATCTTAATCTTTCTAGTACTAAATATCAGTATAAGCGACTTCCAATCGCCCGGTCTTGGTTAAAGCCCAAGGAAAGATAATGAATCTAGTTACAACTGTAATTACTACTACCACCCTTCTTTCGATTGTCTTAGCTTTTATCTCCTTCTGACTCCCCCAAATAACCCCCGACCATGAAAAGCTCTCCCCCTATGAATGCGGTTTTGACCCCGTAGGCTCTGCTCGTCTACCTTTCTCCCTCCGGTTCTTTTTAGTTGCCATCCTCTTTCTGCTATTCGACCTAGAAATTGCCCTGCTTCTCCCCCTGCCTTGAGGAAACCAATTAACAGCACCTCTAACCACATTTCTATGAGCCACAGCCGTTCTTATACTCCTCACCCTAGGCCTAGTTTACGAGTGAATCCAAGGCGGCCTGGAGTGAGCCGAATAGGCAGTTAGTTTAAGAAAAACCTTTGATTTCGGCTCAAAAACTTGTGGTTAAAGTCCATAATTGCCTAATGACCCCCGTTCACTTTGCCTTCTCATCGGCCTTCCTACTGGGCCTTACTGGCCTGGCCTTCCACCGAACCCACCTACTCTCAGCCCTTCTATGCTTAGAAGGTATAATACTCTCTTTATTTATTGCCCTCTCTCTTTGAACCTTACAACTAGGAACCACAAACTTCTCCGCAGCCCCAATGCTCCTACTAGCATTTTCAGCTTGTGAAGCAAGCGCAGGCCTAGCCCTGCTTGTAGCCACTGCCCGCACTCATGGTACCGACCATCTTCAAAGCCTAAACCTCCTCCAATGCTAAAAGTCCTAGTCCCCACCCTAATGCTTGTCCCCACCACTTGAATAGCCCCCCACAAATGACTTTGGCCTACCACACTTATGCACAGCCTACTAATTGCTTTGGCCAGCTTCTTGTGACTCTTAAGTACGGCAGAGACCGGATGATCTAGCCTAAACCTTTACATAGCCACAGACTCTCTCTCCACCCCACTTCTAGTCCTTACTTGCTGATTACTCCCCCTCATAATCCTGGCAAGCCAAAATCACACAGCATCTGAACCTCTCAACCGGCAACGAGTATACCTCACCCTTCTAACATCCCTTCAAGTTTTTCTCATCCTAGCTTTCGGAGCCACCGAGATTATTATATTTTATGTAATGTTTGAAGCCACCCTCATCCCAACCCTTATCCTGATTACCCGCTGAGGAAACCAAACCGAACGCCTAAATGCGGGCATTTATTTTCTCTTTTACACCCTTGCCGGATCCCTACCCCTACTTGTCTCCCTCCTTCTCCTCCAAAACAGCACTGGCACCCTCTCACTTCTAACAATCCAATACTCCGACCCAGTCGAACTCTCCTCTTATGCCCACAAGCTATGGTGAGCCGGCTGCCTTCTTGCATTTCTTGTAAAAATACCACTCTATGGGGTACACCTTTGACTACCAAAAGCACATGTTGAAGCCCCCATTGCAGGCTCAATAATCCTGGCTGCTGTGCTCCTAAAACTCGGAGGTTACGGGATAATACGAATGGTCGTAATACTTGAGCCTCTCACTAAAGAACTCAGCTACCCTTTTATTGTGTTTGCTTTATGAGGGGTCATCATAACTGGGTCAATCTGTCTTCGTCAAACAGACCTAAAATCCCTTATTGCTTACTCCTCTGTTAGCCACATGGGCTTGGTTGTAGGAGGCATCCTAATCCAAACCCCATGAGGGTTCTCCGGAGCACTTATCCTCATAATTGCTCACGGACTGGCTTCCTCCGCACTCTTTTGTCTTGCTAATACAAGCTATGAACGAACACATAGCCGAACGATACTGCTAGCCCGAGGACTTCAAATGGTTCTACCTCTTATAACGGCCTGATGGTTTATTGCTAGCCTAGCCAACCTGGCTCTCCCTCCCCTTCCTAACCTAATGGGAGAACTAATGATCATTACTTCTCTTTTCAACTGATCTTGATGAACGATCATCTTAACCGGAGCTGGTACACTAATCACAGCAAGCTACTCCCTCTATATGTTCCTCACATCACAACGGGGACCTCTTCCAGCTCACATTATTGCCCTAGACCCCTCGCACACACGAGAACACCTACTCCTGGCCCTACACCTCCTCCCGCTAATTTTACTTATTCTAAAACCTGAGCTAATTTGAGGGTGGGCCTCATGTAGATATAGTTTAACCAAAACATTAGATTGTGATTCTAAAGACAGGAGTTAAAGCCCCCTTATCCACCGAGAGAGGCTCGCCAGCAACGAAGACTGCTAATCTCCGCAACCTTGGTTGGACACCAGGGCTCACTCGAAAGGCTCCTAAAGGATAACAGCTCATCCGTTGGTCTTAGGAACCAAAAACTCTTGGTGCAAATCCAAGTAGCAGCTATGCATCCTACTTCACTAATAATAACTTCAAGCCTAATTATTATTTTTACACTATTAGCCTACCCCGTACTTTCAACACTAACCCCTCAAACCAAGACCTCAAGCTGAGCTATATCCCATGTTAAAACAGCAGTAAAACTTGGGTTCTTTGTTAGCCTTATCCCCCTTTTCCTTTTTTTCAACGAGGGTGCCGAAACAGTCGTAACCTCCTGGACTTGAATAAATACCACCTCTTTTGATACCAACATTAGCTTTAAATTCGACCACTACTCCATCATCTTTACCCCCATTGCCCTCTATGTCACCTGATCTATTCTCGAGTTTGCATCTTGATATATGCATGCAGACCCGAACATAAACCGCTTTTTTAAATACCTTCTGATCTTTCTCATCGCCATAATCACCCTTGTTACAGCAAACAACATGTTTCAGCTGTTCATTGGCTGAGAAGGGGTGGGTATCATATCTTTCCTTCTCATTGGCTGATGGTACGGCCGAACAGACGCTAATACTGCTGCTCTTCAAGCTGTAGTATACAACCGCGTAGGAGACATTGGTTTAATTTTTGCCATAGCCTGAATAGCCATAAACCTTAACTCCTGAGAAATACAACAAGTTTTCATCACCTCTAAAAACTTCGATCTTACATTCCCCCTTTTGGGCCTAATCCTTGCCGCTACCGGCAAGTCCGCCCAATTTGGTCTCCATCCTTGGCTACCCTCTGCCATAGAGGGTCCTACGCCGGTCTCTGCCCTACTACACTCCAGCACCATGGTTGTTGCTGGCATTTTTCTGCTAGTACGCATAAGCCCTTTGTTAGAAAACAACCAAACTGCTTTAACCACCTGCCTATGTCTAGGCGCCCTAACAACCCTTTTTACAGCCACCTGCGCACTTACCCAAAACGACATCAAAAAAATTATTGCCTTCTCCACCTCAAGCCAACTAGGACTAATAATGGTTACCATCGGACTTAATCAACCCCAACTCGCCTTCCTACATATCTGCACCCACGCCTTCTTTAAAGCAATACTTTTCCTCTGTTCAGGCTCTATTATTCACAGCCTGAACGACGAACAAGATATTCGTAAAATAGGAGGCATACACCACCTCACCCCTTTTACCTCCTCTTGTTTAACAGTTGGAAGCCTGGCCCTTACCGGCACCCCCTTCTTAGCCGGGTTCTTCTCAAAAGACGCCATCATTGAAGCCCTGAACACATCCAACCTAAACGCCTGAGCCCTCACTCTTACCCTCCTAGCCACCTCTTTCACTGCCATCTACAGCCTGCGCGTAGTATATCTCGTTTCAATAGGCCACCCACGATTTAACCCCCTCTCCCCTATCAATGAAAACAACCCCTCCGTGATTAACCCCCTCAAACGTTTGGCCTGAGGAAGTATTGTTGCTGGACTCCTAATTACCTCAAACATCACCCCCTTAAAAACCCCCATTATAACTATACCTCCCCTACTTAAACTAGCCGCCCTCCTTGTTACAATCACAGGTCTTATCCTAGCTCTTGAACTAGCATCCCTAACAAGTAAACAATACCAAGCCACCCCAAACTTGACCACACATCACTTCTCTAATATGCTAGGCTTTTTCCCAACAGTAATGCATCGTTTTATCCCTAAAGTTAACCTAATTCTAGGCCAAACTATTGCTAGCCAAACAGTAGACCAAACGTGGCTTGAAAAAACAGGCCCAAAAGCCATTGCCAACACCAACCTCCCTCTAATTACCACAACTAGCAATACACAACAAGGCCTTATTAAAACTTACCTCGCCCTATTCCTTCTTACTCTTACCCTAACTATCCTTATTACCGCATACTAAACAGCCCGCAGAGTACCACGACTTAAACCCCGGGTTAACTCCAACACCACAAACAACGTAAGCAAAAGCACCCAAGCGCTTAACACAAGCATGCCCCCTCCTGATGAATACATAAGAGCTACCCCACCAATATCCCCTCGAAACACAGAAAAATCCCCCAGCTCATCCCCTGGCACCCAAGACGCTTCATGCCATCCACCACAAACAACACTAGAAACCACCACCACTCCCACAACATATATTACCATGTATAAAAAAACAGGACGACTTCCTCAACTTTCTGGAAAAGGCTCAGCAGCCAGAGCTGATGAATACGCAAACACTACCAACATCCCTCCCAAATAAATTAAAAATAAAACTAAAGATAAAAAAGGACCCCCGTACCCAACTAAAACCCCACACCCTATCCCCGCTACAACCACCAACCCTAAAGCAGCAAAGTAAGGGGAAGGATTAGAAGCCACTGCTACTAAACCTAACACCAAGCCCAATAAGAACAAAGACATAACATAAGTCATAACTCCTGCCAGGAATTTAACCAGGACTAATGGCTTGAAAAACCACCGTTGTTATTCAACTACAAGAACCTTAATGGCCAGCCTACGAAAAACCCACCCCCTACTAAAAATCGCAAACAATGCACTAGTTGACCTTCCAGCCCCCTCAAATATTTCAGTATGATGAAACTTTGGCTCCCTACTCGGTCTTTGCTTAATCATCCAAATCCTAACCGGGCTTTTCCTCGCCATACACTATACCTCTGACATCGCAACAGCCTTCTCATCAGTAGGCCATATTTGCCGAGATGTCAACTACGGATGACTTATCCGTAACCTCCACGCTAATGGTGCCTCTTTCTTCTTCATTTGCATCTATATGCATATCGGACGAGGCCTTTACTACGGTTCCTACCTCTACAAAGAAACTTGAAATATTGGAGTCGTCCTCCTGCTCCTTGTAATAATAACCGCTTTCGTAGGCTACGTCCTCCCCTGAGGTCAGATGTCATTCTGAGGGGCCACTGTCATCACAAACCTTCTTTCTGCAGTTCCTTACATTGGCAACGCCCTAGTCCAATGAATCTGAGGGGGCTTCTCAGTAGACAACGCCACACTTACACGGTTCTTTGCCTTCCACTTCCTATTCCCCTTCGTAATTGCAGGTGCAACCCTTATTCATCTGCTTTTCCTACATGAAACTGGCTCAAACAACCCCCTTGGTTTAAACTCAGATGCAGACAAAATCTCTTTCCACCCTTACTTTTCCTACAAAGACCTGTTAGGCTTTGCAGCGCTCTTAATTGCCCTCACAGCCTTAGCACTGTTCTCCCCAAATCTCTTAGGAGACCCAGACAACTTTACCCCTGCTAATCCCCTAGTAACCCCTCCCCACATCAAGCCTGAATGATACTTCTTGTTTGCCTACGCCATCCTTCGTTCTATCCCTAACAAACTTGGAGGCGTTCTAGCCCTCCTGGCATCCATCTTGGTGCTCATAGTAGTACCTATCCTTCACACCTCAAAACAACGAGGCCTAACCTTTCGCCCCGTAACCCAATTCCTATTTTGAACCCTCATCGCAGACGTCGCCATCCTCACATGAATTGGAGGCATACCCGTTGAACACCCCTTTATTATCATTGGCCAAATTGCATCTCTCCTATACTTCTTTCTTTTCTTAACCCTATTCCCAGTAGCAGGCTGAATAGAAAACAAAGCTTTAGGATGAACTTGCAATAGTAGCTCAGCGCCAGAGCGCCGGTCTTGTAAACCGGCCGCCGGAGGTTAAAATCCTCCCTCCTGCTCAAAGAAAAGAGATTTTAACTCCTACCCCTAGCTCCCAAAGCTAGGATTCTAAAATTAAACTATTCCTTGGCGTATGTACTAATTTCAATATATGATTTATTAAAGTACATATATGTATTATCACCACAAATTTATATGAACCAAATCAATAGTATGTAAGGACATTTATGTAATATCAACACATCTCGGTGTTCCACATTCATATATCATCATAATACGAAGAATAACATAAAGCATGTAGAGTTTTAAATAACATTTAATTAATTCTTGGATGGGCGAGATTTAAAGACCCCGCAAAATACTCATTAGTTAAGATATACGTTTCTCCACATCCCGTCAGATATTCAGTATACGATGTAGTAAGAACCGACCATCAGTTGATTTCTTAATGCTAACGGTTATTGAAGGTGAGGGACAAGTATTCGTGGGGGTTTCACACAGTGCACTATTCCTGGCATTTGGTTCCTTTTTCAGGGCCATTGATTGATATTATTCCTCGCACTTTCATCGACGCTGACATAAGTTAATGTTGGAGTACATCCCCGAGATGACCCAGCATGCCGGGCGTTCTCTCCAGCGAGCCAGGGGTTCTCTTTTTTTTTTTCCTTTCACTTGACATAACAGAGCGCACACGGTATTAACAGACAAGGTATGAGCATTTATCTCGCCCTCCGCGAGATATATTTTGAGTGTTGAATAGATATTATAAGAAGAATTGCATAATTGTATCTCAAGAGCATAAAGAGAGATTTATCACTCGAATCTTCCCTAAGATCGCCCCTGGTTTCCTCGCGTTAAACCCCCCTACCCCCTTAAACTCCTGAGATCACTAACACTCCTGAAAACCCCCCGGAAACAGGACAACCTCTACAAGCTTAATTGGGGCGAAAAATGTGCTTATTTACATTATTAAAATGATGCATGT